ATTTCATAGGGAACCTCAATGTGGCTCTATTTCATTATATTCCATCTATATCCCAATTCCATTCATTTCATATCCCTTTTGTGTCATTGACATAAGAGATGTCATTTATAGTATATCTGTTTCTATCTATATAGATATGGAAAGTTAAGGAATCATCATATAATAATCGATAAATTGCAATAGAAAAGAAAAAGGGGAGGTTTGTGATGATTTTGAAATCTTTTCTACTAGGTAATCCATTATCCTTATGCATGAAGATAATAAATTCGGTCGTTGTGGTCGGGCTCTATTATGGATTTCTGACCACATTCTCCATAGGGCCCTCTTATCTCTTCCTTCTCCGAGCTCGGGTTATGGAAGAAGGAACCGAGAAGGAGGTATCAGCAACAACTGGTTTTATTGCGGGACAGCTCATGATGTTCATATCGATCTATTATGCGCCTCTGCATCTAGCATTGGGTAGACCTCATACAATAACTGTCCTAGTTCTACCGTATCTTTTGTTTCATTTCTTCTGGAACAATCATAAAAACTTTTTTGATTATGGATCTACTACCAGAAATTCAATGCGTAATCTCAGCATTCAATGTGTATTCCTGAATAATCTAATTTTTCAATTATTCAACCATTTCATTTTACCAAGTTCCACGTTAGCCAGATTAGTCAACATTTATATGTTTCGATGCAACAACAAGATTTTATTTTTAACAAGTAGTTTTGTTGGTTGGTTAATTGGTCACATTTTATTCATGAAATGGGTTGGATTGGTATTATTCTGGATACGGCAAAATCATTCTATTCGATCTAATAAGTATCTTGTGTCAGAATTGAGAAATTCTATGGCTCGAATCTTTAGTATTCTCTTATTTATCACCTGTGTTTACTATTTAGGCAGAATGCCGTCGCCTATTGTCACTAAGAAACTGAAAGAGAAAGAAACCTCAGAAACGGAAGAAAGCGATGTAGAAACAACTTACGAAATGAAGGAGACTAAACAGGAACAAGAGGGATCCACCGAAGAAAACCTTTGTTCGGAAGAAAAGGAGGATCTGGACAAAATAGATGAAACGGAAGAGATCCGAGTGAATGGAAAGGAAAAAACAAAGGATGAATTTCACTTGAAAGAGGCACGCTATCAAGATAGCCCAGTTTACGAAGATTCTGATCTGGAGACCCATCAAGAAAATTGGGAATTGGGAAGACTGAAAGAAGAGAAAAAGAAAATAATGTTGTGGGTTGAAAAAACTTTTGTTTCTTTTCTTTTCGATTATAAACGATGGAATCGTCCATTACGATATATAAAAAATTCTAAATTAGAAAATGCTTTACGCAATGAAATGTCACAATTTTTTTTTTTTACATGTACAAGTGATGGGAAACAAAAAATATCCTTTACATATCCGCCCAGTTTATCAACTTTTTCGGAAATGCTAGAACGAAGAATTTCTTTGTACATAATAGAAAAACTATATGACGAAGATCTTTATGATTCTTGGATTTATACTAATGAAAAAAAAAAGCGCAATTTGAACAATGAATTGAGAAGCCGAATCAAAATTCTAGAAAAAAATGAGGGATCCCCTAGTCTGGATATGCTTGAAAAAAGAACCATATTATGTGATGATGAAAAAAAAAAAAAATGCTTGCCAAAAGCATATGATCCTTTTTTCAACGGACCATATCGAGGAATGAGAAAAAAATTCTATTCACGCACAATCATGAATACTTATACAGATACAGAAGATTTAGTAGAATCTTTTTTTATAAATAAGATTCATGATCTACTTCTTAATGATTCCGTAAAACTTCACCCTCAATCATTTTTGAATTCTACAGAAGAAAAAGGAATTGATTCAGAAAGTCAAGCAAAATATTTGCAATTTGTATTTGATGTAATTACAACACATACAAAAGATCAAAAAAAAATGAAAAAGGAATCTGTTGGAATTAGAATAGAAGAACTCAGTAAAAAGGTTTCTCGATGGTCATACAAATTAACCGAGAATTTGTTGGAAGAAGAGGAAGAAGAAAATGAAGAAGCATTGGAGGAAGAAGATTTTGCGATTCATTCAAGAAGAGCCAAACGTGTTATAATTTCTAACGATAATGATCAGAATACCAATTTTTTTTCTATTTATAGTATTCAGAATATTAGTAACACTGATAAAAATGATGATCAAATGGAAGAGGAAGAGGTGTCTTTGATACGTTACTCAAAACAATCGGATTTTCGCCGCAATCTAATCAAAGGATCCATGCGCGCTCAAAGACGTAAAACAGTTATTTGGAACCTCTTTCAAGTAAATGTACATTCCCCCCTTTTTTTGGATCGTCTAGACAAAACATCTTTTTTTTCGTTTTTTGATATCAACGAAATGAAGAATCTCATTTTTAGGAATTGGATGGGCAGAGAACAAGAATCAGAACTAAAAATTTCCTATTTCGAAAATGAAGATACAAAAGAAGAAAAGGAGAAAGAGGAAAAAATATATAAAAATGAACAAATAGAAATATCAGAAGCTTGGGATACCTTTATATTTACTCAAGTAATAAGAGGCTTGATGTTAGTAACCCAAGCTTTTCTTAGAAAAAACATTATATTACCTTCATTGATAATAGCCAAAAATATTTTCCGTATGTTATTATTCCAAGTTCCCGAGTGGGACGAGGATTTTAAGGAATGGAATAGAGAAATGCATATTAAATGCACCTATAATGGTGTTCAATTATCAGAAAAAGAGTTTCCCCAAGATTGGTTAATAGATGGTATTCAGATAAAGATTCTATATCCTTTCTGTCTAAAACCTTGGAGAAAATCTAAGGCACGATCTTATCATAGAGATCTAATGAAAAAAAAAGGGAAAAAAACAAATTTTTGTTTTTTAACAGTCTGGGGAATGGAAGCGGAACTTCCCTTTGGTTCTCCCCGAAAACGACCTTTTTTTTTTGAACCTATTTATAAAGAACTACAAAAAAGAAAAAAAAAGGTGAAAAAGGAATTTTTACAAGTTCTAAAATCTTTAAATAAAAAAAGAAAACCCTTTATAAAAGTTAGAAAAGAAAAAAAAAAGGGAGTCATCAAAATAGTTCGAGTTATCAAACTAATAATGAAAAAACTGGAGAAAGTAAATCCAAATTTCTTATTTGAATTGAGGAAAGAAAAAGTATATGAACCGAACGAAAACAAAAAAGATTTCAAAAGAAATAATAAGATTCTTCGTGAATCGTCCGTTCTAAATCGAACGATGAATTGGTTAAATCATTCACTAATAGAAAGAAGAATGAAAGATCTTTCTGATAAGACAATCAAAATAAGGAATCAAATTGAACGAACCGCAAAATACAAGAAAAAAAACGAACTAATTTATGATAATAAAAGATCGGGATCACATAAACATATTTGGAAAATATTAAAAAGGAAAAATATCCGATTAATGCGTAAATCACACTACTTTATCAAATCATTCATTGAAAAAATATACATAGATATTTTGCTATGTACCATTACCGTTTCTAAGATCAATGCACAACTTTTTTTTGAATCAACAAAAAAGATCTTTAATAAATCCATTTACAAAAATAAAATAAATCAAGAACAAGAAAGAATTGATGAAACAAATCAAAATACAATGAATTTTATTTTGACTATAAAAAAATTGTTTTCAAATACTGATAATACTAAGAATATCAATCAAAATTCCAATACTTATTGGAACTTCTCTTCCCTGTCCCAAGCATATGTTTTTTACAAAATATCACAAAACCAATTACTTAATAAGTATCATTTAAGACCTGTACTTCAATATGAAGGGAGCTATCCTTTTTTTAAGAATAATTTAAAAGACTATTGTATGATACATGGAATATTTAATTCCAAATCAAGACATAATAAAATTCATACGTATGGAATGAACGAATGGAAAAACTGGTTAAAAGGTCATTATCAATACGATTTATACGATTTATCTCAAAAAAAAAGGTCTCGATTAGTACCTAAAGAATTGCGAAATAGAATAAATAAACACTGTATGATTCAAAATAAGGAATCAAACCAATTGGATTTATATAAAAAATACCAATTTATTTATTCCATGAATAAAAATGACTATGCAGCAAATTTATTTATGAGTCAAAAAGACAAATGGAAAAAACATTATAGATATGATCTTTTATCATATAAATATATATGCCTCCCTAATTTATACATTTCTGGATCAACATTAGAAAGAAATGGGGACCAAGAAATTCCATATCATTTCAATACATCGAAACCTGAATCATTTTATGTATTGGTAAATATACCTAGTAATGATTATATAGAAAAAGGATATCTTATTGATAGGAATATAAATTTGGATAGAAAATATTTTGATTGTAGAATTCTTCATCTTTGTTTTATAAAAAATATTGATATCTGGACCGATATACATATTGGCATCAAGATTCAGAAAAATACTAAGACTGAAATTAATAATTTAAAAAAAATGGAAAAAAAAGATCTTTTTTATCCTACAATTTATCAAGAGATCAAACCATGCAATCAAAAAAGTTTCTTTTTTGATTGCATGGGAATGAATAAAGAAAGGTTATATGATACCGCATCAAATCATGATACTATATCCAATCTAGAAACTTGGTTCTTCCCAGAATTTGTGCTACTTTTTGATGTATATAAAATTCAACCTTGGATCATCCCAATCAAATCACTCTTTTTTCATTTTTATAGAAATGAAAAAAGTAAAAACATTAACGTAAATTCAAAAAAATCATCTAATAAAAAAAAAGATCTTGAATTAGGAAATTTCAAGCAGGAAGAAAACGAACAACAGGTCCAAAGAAATCTTGTATGGAATCTACTAAAACAAAAAAATAAAAAAGATGTTGAAGAAGATTACGCAAGATTAGAAATAAAAAAAAACCAATATCAATATAAGAACAAGAATGAAATGGAACTAGATTTCTTTTTGAAAAAATATTTACTTTTTCAACTAAGATGGGCTGATCCCTTAAATAATAAAATTATGAAAAATATCAGGGTATATTGTCTCCTACTTAGACTGATAAATCCAAAGGAAATTGCTATATCTTCGATTCAAAGAGGTGAAATAGATCTAGCCGAAATGCTGATTCAAAAGGACCTAGCTCTTGCAGAATTGATAAGAAATAGGATATTTATTATTGAACCAATTTGTCTATCTATACGAAGGGGCGGAAAATCTATTATATATCAAACTATGGATATTTCATTGGTCGATAATAAGAAGCACCAAACAAATAAAAAATACACAAAAAAAAGATATATTGAGAAAAGGGGGTTTGAAAAACCCATTGCACGACACAGCAACATATTTTTGAGTGGAGACAAAAATCATTATGATTTACTTATTCCTGAAAATATCCTATCTCCCAGACGTCGTAGAGAATTTCGAATTCGAATTTGTTTCAATTCCCAGAATTTTAATGTTGTGGATAGAAATCCAAGATTTTGCAATGAAAACAAAATAATAAACTGTGGGCAATTTTTGAATGAGGACAAACATATTAATACAGATAGAAAAAATTTCATTAAATTCAAATTTTTTCTTTGGCCCAATTATCGATTAGAAGATGTAGCTTGTATGAATCGCTATTGGTTTGATACCAATAACAGCAGTCGTTTCAGTATGTCAAGAATACATATGTATTCACAATTCAGAATTAATTCAATTCCAATGAAAAATGAAAAAAATTTATAGTGGATTTCCTACATATCGTGTAACATATTCGGTAGATGAAAGCCAAAAAATATACACTGTGTAATATTCTAATACATGATACTGATTTCATAGTGTATCAATTTTCGCTAGGAAGAGCGGAATCCTTTTAAGTAAAAAAAGAAAGTGTTCTCTTTCGTGAATACATATATGTTTTGTATATTTGATCCAAATATACAAAACATAAAAACATAAACCACATAAAGAAAAACCCAAAGTAGTATATAAATGAAATCCAATTTTGATGTATACTAGATGAAAATAACTGGCATAATAAATATTATTATTTTTCCTGATTGGTAAAATTCACAGAAAAGAAAGATAGAAATTTAAATTTATGGTCAAAAATTCATTCATCTCAGTTATTACACAAGAAGAAAAAGAAGAAAATAGTGGGTCTGTTGAATTTCAAGTATTCCATTTCACCAGTAAGATACGGAGACTTACTTCACATTTAGAATTGCACAAAAGAGATTTTTTATCGCAAAGGGGTCTACGAATAATTCTGGGAAAACGTCAACGATTATTGACTTATTTGTCAAAGAAAAATAAAGTGCGTTATAAGAAATTAATGGATCAGTTAGATATTCGGGAACCAAAAACTCGTTAATTAATTTTTAATTTATTCTTTGAGTTTCTTATTATTTTCTTATTATTATCCTTGTTCTTTTTTAATTATTTTTTTATTAGTTCAGTTATTATTTTTTTTATATTTTACATTTTAAGAAATTCATGAAATAATGAATTAAGGAAAAAAATATGACTGTACCGGTTACAAGAAAAAATTTTCTAATAGTTAATATGGGCCCTCACCACCCATCAATGCATGGTGTTCTTCGGCTGATCGTTACTCTGGATGGTGAAGATGTTATTGACTGTGAACCTATATTAGGCTATTTACACAGAGGGATGGAAAAAATAGCGGAGAACCGAACAATTATACAATATTTGCCTTATGTAACACGTTGGGATTATTTAGCTACTATGTTCACAGAAGCAATAACAGTAAATGCACCAGAACGACTGGAAAGTGTTCAAGTGCCTAAAAGGGCCAGTTATATCAGAGTTATTATGCTGGAGCTGAGCCGTATAGCCTCCCATTTGTTATGGCTTGGCCCTTTTATGGCCGATATCGGTGCACAGACTCCCTTTTTCTATATTTTAAGAGAGAGGGAATTAATATATGATCTATTCGAAGCCGCCACAGGTATGCGGATGATGCATAATTATTTCCGCATCGGAGGAGTAGCTGCGGATTTACCTTATGGCTGGATAGATAAATGTTTTGATTTCTGTGATTATTTTTTAACAGAAGTTGTTGAGTATCAAAAACTCATTACGCGAAATCCCATTTTTTTGGAACGAGTTGAAGGAGTGGGCATTATTGGTGGGGAAGAGACAATAAATTGGGGTTTATCAGGACCAATGTTACGAGCTTCTGGAATCCAATGGGATCTTCGTAAAGTTGATCGCTATGAGTGTTACAATAAATTTGATTGGGAAGTCAAATGGCAAAAAGAAGGCGATACATTAGCTCGTTATTTAGTAAGAATCGGTGAAATGCAAGAATCCATAAAAATAATTCAACAGGCTCTAGAAGGAATTCCTGGAGGACCTTATGAGAATTTAGAAAACCGGCGTTTTCATAGGACAAAGAATTCCGAATGGAATAATTTTGAATATAGATTTATTACTAAAAAACTTTCACCCAATTTTGAATTGTTAAAACAAGAACTTTATGTAAGGGTAGAGGCCCCAAAAGGAGAATTAGGAATTTATTTAATAGGAGATAATAGTGTTTTCCCCTGGAGATGGAAAATTCGTCCACCCGGTTTCATCAATTTGCAAATTCTTCCCCAGCTAGTTAAAAGAATGAAATTGGCTGATATCATGACGATACTAGGTAGTATAGATATCATTATGGGAGAAGTTGATCGTTGAAATGATAATTGATACGACAGAAGTACAAACTATTCATTCTTTTTATAGATTAGAATCCTTAAAAGAAGTCTATGGGCTCATATGGATTTTTGTCCCCATTTTAACCCTTGTCTTAGTAATCACAATGGGAGTATTAGTCATTGTGTGGTTAGAAAGAAAAATATCTGCAGCAATACAACAACGTATTGGACCTGAATATGCCGGCCCTTTAGGAATTCTTCAAGCTTTAGCGGATGGGACCAAACTACTTTTGAAGGAGGATCTTCTTCCATCTAGAGGTAATATTCGTTTATTTAGGGTCGGACCTTCTATAGGTTTTATATCAATTCTACTAAGTTATTTAGTAATTCCTTTTGGATATCACCTTGTTTTAGCAGATCTCAGTATAGGTGTTTTTTTATGGATTGCCTTTTCAAGTATTGTCCCCATTGGTCTTCTTATGTCAGGATATGGATCAAATAATAAGTATTCCTTTTCAGGTGGTCTACGAGCTACAGCTCAATCGATTAGTTATGAAATACCATTAACTCTATGTGTGTTAGCAATATCTCTACGTGTGATTCGTTGGAACATGAATTTTTTTTTATCTCTTTTCTAGAAAAGAGATAAAAAATGAATTGAAATACAATAAAATAGAAATAGAATTCATATAATTCAATATTTAAATATGAATATGAAATAAAAGAATAAAAAAAATCTTTTTTTTTAACATTTCAATTCGATGAGTTAAACCAGATAGTTATATGAGTGAAACAAAACTGCTCCTCAATTTGCAGTAAAACAATAAAAATCTCATTCCCTAGGTACAAGAAGAAAATTGAAGTAAACATAAGTTGTTTACCCCAAGATTGAGATTATTTTTTTAGTCGTCATATCTTGAAGCGGATGCAAAAGATCAACTGTATTTCTCACTATACTGGGGATCAATCAAAAAGAAGTGGACAGTTAGGAACACCAAAGTACGCAAAGGATGAGTAATGGAAATAATGTAAGGTATTAAAAAAAGGGATTTTTGCATAAAACTTTGCATAAAACGAATCATAATAAGGGCTTGAAGTTGGTAGAAATGATCAAGCAGTACTTCCCCACGATTCCGATCTAGAGTATGCTACTATTCGCTGATTAAATAAATGACTATCAAGAACGAATTAATCCTTTATTTTCTTTCCTTTTTTTTAGTTTTCAGAAAGAAGAACAGGAACAAGACAAATAGAATGCAATACAATAATAGAATAAAAAAGAATAAAATGGGAATAATAAGAAAATATTTCTTTCTTCATACATATGCATATGGGAATTCTTATCATGATTCATTAACTAATGCCCAATTCTTTCTATTTATGAATAGAACCAGTATTTGATTGAAGGATTAAGTTATTGCTGAACAAAGATAATTTTTGATTATTTTCATTAGAATATCATTATAAGGGATGAGATCAATTCGGAAGTGCTTTTTCTTATTCTAACAGACAGAATGTTATTGGTCGAATTGAGGACTCTCCAACCTCCAATTTCTCTTTACATTGTATTTACCTAAGGTCCAAGGAGAGCTATAATACTAAACTAGTCCTTACCTTACATTTCTTTGTGGCCATAGAGGAGCCGTATGAAGCTTAGGTTTCATGTACGGTTTTGGAATAGCGATGGGAGCAGTGATGCTATCATCGACTATAATTATCTAACAGTTCAAGTACAGTTGATATAATTGAGGCACAGTCCAAATATGGTTTTGGGGGATGGAATCTGTGGCGTCAGCCCATAGGGTTTCTAGTTTTTCTAATGTCTTCTCTAGCAGAATGTGAAAGATTACCTTTTGATTTACCAGAAGCAGAGGAGGAATTAGTAGCAGGTTATCAAACCGAATATTCAGGTATAAAATACGGGTTCTTTTATCTTGCTTCTTACCTAAATCTATTAGTTTCGTCATTATTTGTAACAGTTCTTTACTTAGGTGGGTGGGATTTTTCTATTCCGTACATATCTCTTACTGAACTTTTTGGAATAAATAAAATGTTTAGAGTCTTTGTAATAGCAATTAGTATCTTTATTACATTAGCTAAAGCTTATTTGTTTCTGTTCATTCCTATCACAACAAGATGGACTTTACCTAGGATGAGAATGGATCAATTATTAAATCTTGGATGGAAATTTCTTTTACCTATTTCTCTAGGTAATCTATTATTGACAACTTCTTTTCAACTTGTTTCACTATAAACTATAAATAAAAATAAGAAATTAAGAGAAAACAATAATGAATATTCTATATTCATAACTTATCTAAACCAAGAGAAAGAAACATAAATTTTATTCATGGATATCTAAAATATGTTACCTATGGTTACTGGGTTCATGAATTATGGCAAACAAACAATACGAGCCGCAAGGTACATTGGACAAAGTTTCATAATTACCTTATCCCATACAAATCGTTTACCTGTAACTATTCAATATCCTTATGAAAAATCAATCACATCAGAGCGTTTTCGTGGTCGAATCCACTTTGAATTTGATAAATGTATTGCTTGTGAAGTATGTGTTCGCGTATGTCCAATAGACCTTCCCATTGTTGATTGGAAATTTGAAAAAGATATTAAGAAAAAACAATTGCTTCATTATAGTATTGATTTTGGTGTCTGTATATTTTGCGGTAACTGTGTCGAGTATTGTCCAACAAACTGTTTATCGATGACTGAAGAATATGAGCTTTCCACTTATGATCGTCACGAATTGAATTATAATCAAATTTCTTTAGGTCGGTTACCAATCTCAATAATTGGAGATTACACAATTCAAACAGTTATGGATTCAACAAATCAAATGAAAAAATAAAAACCCCTTGCTTGGTTCAAGAACAATTACCAATTACTAAGATTTGGAAGTAAGTAGGATTAGCCAAATAACTTTATTTTATCTATCTAATGATATTCATTTTTTTTCATTCAATTAGGAAGGTATCATATAAAAAAATAGTTCCTTTCCTGGACCCTTAGTAAGGTCATGAAATATTTCGACTGATTTATTTATCTTTTATTTCATAATGGATTTACCTGGACCAATACATGATATTCTTGTAGTATTTCTGGGATCAGTTCTTATATTAGGAGGTCTGGGAGTAGTATTACTTACCAATCCCATCGATTCTGCCTTTTCATTGGGATTGGTTCTTGTTTGTATATCCTTATTCTATATTTCATTGAATTCCTATTTTGTAGCTGCCGCGCAGTTCCTTATTTATGTGGGAGCCATAAATGTATTAATCATATTTGCTGTGATGTTCATGAACGGTTCAGAATATTCCAATGATTCCTATTTGTGGACCGTTGGAGATAGGATCACTTCACTGGTTTGTACAAGTATTTTTTTTTCATTAATCACTACTATCCCAGATACGTCATGGTCCGGAATTTTTCGGACTACAAGATCAAATCAGATTATAGAACAGGACTTAATAAGTAACGTTCAACAAATTGGGATTCATTTATCCACAGATTTTTATCTTCCTTTTGAACTCATTTCTATAATTCTTTTAGTTTCTTTGATAGGTGCAATTACTATGGCTCGTCAATAATCTAATATAATAATATAATAAGAACTTCTTTTTTTTTTCATTAAAGAATGAAAATGGATTTAATCTATTTTATTGAAATCTACTGTGAATATCTTCTTTTGTTCTGTAATTCTTCTATTCTAGTCAACTGAATCGTTTTAATTTTTGTTCGTTCATATTGAAATGAATCGAGATAGATGAGGAATTTATCAATGATGTTAGAGCATGTACTTTTTCTAAGTGTTTATTTATTTTCTATCGGTATCTATGGACTGATCACAAGCCGAAGCATGGTTAGAGCACTTATGTGTCTTGAGCTTATACTGAATTCGGTGAATATAAATCTCGTCACATTTTCCGATATATTTGATAGTCGGCAATTAAAAGGAGAAATTTTCTCAATCTTTGTTATAGCCATTGCGGCTGCTGAAGCAGCTATTGGACTAGCTATTGTTTCGTCGATCCATCGTAACAGAAAATCAACTCGTATCAATCAAGCAAATTTGCTGAATAATTAGTCATAATTATTCTATTTTCACATATAAATCAAAACATAAGACTTTTAGAATATTCTGAATATTCTAATATAAAATCTAATAGAATTAGAATAGTAAGATAATTTAATTAGAATTAAATAGAATATAATATTTTATTATCTGATATATATTATTATCTGATATATAATATATCACCTTAAGTATATTTCTATATACTTTCTATATACTAGAATTTCTATATACTAGAATCTTTCTATATGTATATATATACATATTAAATATAACATATATAAAGTTAAATATAACATATATAAAGATAGAAAGATAGTAAATTTCACATGAATTGAATTCGTAAACTCATATTTCATGGTTATTTAAATGGAAATCAAAGTATCTTGGCCCTTTCTCATAAACAGATTAGAAAATCTATTGATTCTTCAATTTTCGATAAATCATTGATTCGTCTGGTGTCTACAATAGAAAATATATGATTTATTTCATTTTCTTATTTTCTTTTACCAGATCGAAAATCTTTTGTGCTCAAAACTGGAATTTATAGACCCAATGTCACATTCAGTAAAGATTTATGATACATGTATAGGATGTACCCAATGTGTTCGAGCTTGCCCCACGGATGTATTGGAAATGATACCTTGGGACGGATGTAAAGCTAAGCAAATTGCTTCTGCGCCAAGAACCGAAGATTGTGTAGGTTGTAAAAGATGCGAATCCGCTTGTCCAACGGATTTTTTGAGTGTCCGTGTTTATTTATGGCATGAAACAACTCGCAGCATGGGTCTTTCTTATTGATATGTGACAAAAAACTCCACTTGAATCATTTGATTCCTCTTTACCGACAAAAGCCCGTACTCGAGAAAAGAAAATATATTATTCTTCTCCCGAGCACGGGGTTTTATGGTCTAATTTTATCTTGTCTTTATCACGAGTTATTTTCCTTGGTTAACAATACTTCTTGTTTTGCCCATATTCGCGGGTTCTTCAATTGTCTTTTTCCCTCATAGGGGAAATAAGGCGTATAGGTGGTATACTCTATGTATATGTATACTAGAGCTCCTTCTAATGACCTATGTATTTTGTTATCATTTTCAATTGGACGATCCATTAACCCAATTGAAGGAGGATTTTCAATGGATCAATCTTTTTGATTTTCACTGGAGACTGGGAACCGATGGACTTTCCATAGGACCCATTTTACTGACAGGATTTATCACGACTTTAGCTACTTTAGCAGCTTGGCCAGTTACTCGAAATCCGCGATTTTTCTATTTCTTGATGTTAGCAATGTATAGTGGCCAAATAGGATCATTTTCTTCTCGAGACCTTTTACTTTTTTTCATCATGTGGGAATTAGAATTAATTCCTGTTTACTTACTTTTATCCATGTGGGGAGGAAAAAAACGCCTGTACTCGGCTACAAAGTTTATTTTGTGCACTGCCGGAGGTTCCATTTTTCTATTAATAGGAGTTCTAGGTATGGGTTTATATGGTTCCAATGAACCAACATTAGATTTAGAAAAATTAGCTAATCAATCGTATCCTGCAGCATTGGAAATAATACTCTATTTTGGTTTTCTTATTGCTTATGCTGTCAAATCGCCGATGATACCCCTACATACATGGTTACCAGATACCCACGGGGAAGCACATTACAGTACATGTATGCTTTTAGCTGGAATCTTATTAAAGATGGGAGCATATGGATTGATTCGGATCAATATGGAATTATTAGCTCACGCTCATTCTAGATTATCTCCCTGGTTGGTGATAGTAGGAATAATACAAATCATTTATGCAGCTTCAACCTCTCTCAGTCAACGCAATTTAAAAAAACGTATTGCCTATTCTTCCGTATCTCACATGGGTTTCATAATTATAGGAATTGGTTCTATAACTGGCATGGGACTTAATGGAGCCATTTTACAAATAATCTCTCATGGATTGATTGGTGCTGCACTTTTTTTCTTAGCAGGAACAAGTTGTGATAGAATACGTTTTGTTTATCTCGAAGAGATGGGGGGGATATCTATCCCAATGCCAAAAATATTTACCATGTTTAGTAGTTTCTCGATGGCTTCTCTTGCATTGCCAGGAATGAGTGGTTTTGTTGCAGAATTCTTAGTCTTTTTTGGAATAATTACCAGCCCAAAATATCTTTTCATGCCAAAAATGTTAATTACTTTTGTAATGGCAATTGGAATGATACTGACTCCTATTTTTTTATTATCTATGTTACGTCAGATTTTCTATGGATACAAGCTATTCAATATTCCAAACTCGAATTTTTTTGATTCTGGACCACGAGAACTTTTTGTTTCGATATGTATCTTTTTACCTGTAATAGGAATTGGTATTTATCCTGATTTCGTTCTCCCGTTATCGGTTGACAAGGTACAAGTTCTAGTATCTAATTATTTTTATAGATACTAATTCTTTTTTTAGATTCAATAATAAATAAAATAAAATTCATTAATTGGAAAGAAAGTCTTAGAATTCTTTGACTTTCATATTTTCACGATTCTTCGTTGTACAATGAAAAAAAAAAGGGAAAGGTTAATTAGAATTGTAATGAAATACATCTAAAGTTTTTGAGAACCTTTTGAATAATTCCTATATTTAAACGGTTCTCAAAAACTCGTACAAAATTTCATTGTGTATCAGACGATTTTTTTATGTATTCTTCATGTAGTTTATTTTATTCAATTAGATATTAATTGGAATGAACCATAACTATGGAACCCGATTCCTAATAGATTGATCCCAAAATAGCATATCCAAATTATAAGAAATCCTATAGAAGCTACAAATGCCGAATTCGTGCCTTGATCTTGCAATTTTGAATTTGTTCTAGTATGTAAATAAATTGCAAATATGGTCCAAGTAATAAATGCCCAAGTTTCCTTAGGGTCCCAATTCCAATAAGAACCCCATGCTTCATTAGCCCATACTGCTCCAGAAAGAATGCCTATGGTTAAAAAGGTAAACCCTAAACTAATGACACGATAACTCCAATAATCTAAACGCTGAATTAATTGATATTTGTAAAAATTTTGAACTGAGAGGAAAAAAGTCTTTTTTAATACACTTCCTTTTTCGTTCAAATATTCCATATTACTAAAGAAAAACGACTTCCTTAAACTTAAAAAATTCTTGAAAAAATCGATTCTTTTTTGAAATGTAATTACTATAAGAGCAATTGATAATAACGATCCGCATAAAAGAGCTGCATAGCTCAATAGCATCATACTGACATGCATCATTAACCACTGAGATTGTAGAGCAGGTACTAATATTACGGGTTGATGCATTTCATTTGAAAGACCTGACGTGGCAAAACCTTGGGTAAAAATGGCACTTGGTGCAGTTATTGCGCTTAAATCATTTTTATGATTCCCAAGATACGGAATCATATGAATAATGGATAAACTCCATGAAAGGAAGATTAATGATTCGTATAAATTACTTAAGGGAAAATGTTCCGAAGAAATCCAACGAATAACTAAAAACCCTGTTATAGAGAAAAAAGTAGCTATCATCCCTTTTTCTGACGAATTACGTAATCCTTCAATTTCGTCAACTAATAAGTTCATCAAATGAATTATAATCACAATTGAGATGATCGAAAAGGAAATATGAGTTAATATATGTTCTAAGGTCGCAAATATCATAAAGAAGAGTCCCTTTTAAATAATTAAAATTGGGGAGAGGATTAAATAAAATCTAAAATAGAATATTTTAAATATCTTAGATTCTATTAGATCTATTGTGTCTATATTATTAATATTAATAATTATTTATGCCGCCACTCGGACTCGAACCGAGATGCTCTAGCACTGCTTCCTAAGAGCAGCGTGTCTACCAATTTCACCATGGCGGCTTACCTTAAATAATAATAGTAAATTCATGTTGAATTGTCTATATTCAATATAATTTAGGAAACAATGAATAAAGATGCATTTCTATTCATATGGAAATGTTCAATATCAATAATACTTAATTAGTATCTTCATCTTCGTAAGTTCAGTTTTAATAATCAACTTTTCTGTACTAGAAACCTAGCTCTTGTTTATCCAGAACAGTCAGAACTCAAAAGCTTCGTTCTCAGTCGGGGTATAAAATTCATAATAACGATTTTGAGACCCAACACCTTAGTATAAAGTATAATGAAATACTCAGATTTTTCTTTGTCTATCGTAATTGTGCTTTTCAAAATAGAAAAGCACAATTCATAGGAAAGAAAAAATCATCTCACGAATTCAATATCAATCAATATAAATTTTGATAAATAGAATATAATAGATAGAAATATAGAAAGACTATAAAAAATAGAAAAAAAATGATAAAAAAAATAAAATACACAATACTGAGTACTTTGAATCAAGTAGAAAGAAAGATTCTTATTTTTTATATTACCTAGCTCTAACTAATAAGGAGAAGTGAAATACAAATACAATACATTAGTAAAATTGAATCGTTTGTCTTCCAATTCAAAAATGGAAATTTGGAAGTTCTTTGAAACATGTCAATTAATCTTTTTCCAAGACTTTTTTTTGTCGCACAAAAAAACTTTTTGACTGTCCGGTGGAAATAGATTTAGCTAAAGAAAAAGCTTTTACTGCCTCTAAAGATCCTTTTTTTTTCCAAAGATTTCTACGAATATGCTTTTTTGACATAGAAGTACGTTTTTTTGGAACTGCCATTTAAAAGGTAGGTGACTCCTTTTTATCGTTGTATGTGAAAGACATATATTGTTTAAAATAAATTACTTTTTCTTAGTCATTATCTATACTTAACTATACTTAATTCCATAAATTTCAAAATTTCCTCAATAATATCATAACACATAACATACAAATAGAAAAAAAAGAATAAAAGAAAAGAAATAAGAAAAGAAAAATATTCGAAAATAATTCTATTTTCATATACAAATAGATTTCGATTTTCTATCTTCATTCTGATATTTGCATAATGTAATAATTACATACGTATTTTCTATTTATTGTTTTATAAAAGAATATATACAAAAAAAATATACAAAAAAAGTAATCTAATTTTACTATTTCATATTATTTAAGATAGATTTATAATATTTATAATTATATATTAAAATATTAGAGTCATATATATACAATATTGCAAATATTCATATTTAATATTAAGATAATATTAAGAATAGTAAGAGAAAATATTTATCTAATTTATCTAAATAGTAAACTATATAGTATATATAGTATATTATAGTATATAAAAGTATATAAAAGAAAAGATTCTATATAAAGATTATACAATAAAAAAAAGAAAGAAAAATATAAAAATAGAAAGAGATAAAGAAATCTGTAACTGAACTTTCATATAAAATATAAATATAATAAATCTATCTTAAATCTAAAAATATATCATATATCTATAAATTACATAATTTTACATAATTAGAATATAATGTAAAGGGAAAATCCAATTATTCAAAATCTCATATGATATCATATTATTTCAAAAATATCTTTCTTTTCTAGAATTTTAAGTTAATTAATAACTAAGTAATAAACTTGACTAATTATTTGGTCATATTATTTGATATATGACCAACCTATTGCAACTTTTATTTCAAATATTTAATAAAACAAAAAGTCATAATTCCAATATTTATATTTTTGTATTTGAATTTGATCTTTTTCATATTTTTTTTCTTATTGTTTTGTTCTTTTCGAAAGAGATCAGAATTGGTGAATTGGAAACAATTATAAGAAAAAAGAATAATTTGGTTTCTTATGGAATATACATATAAATATGCATGGATAATACCCCTTTTTCCGCTCCCAGTTACTATGTCAATAGGATTTGGACTTCTACTTATTCCGACAGCAACAAAAGATCTTCGTCGTATGTGGGCTTTCCTAAGTGTTTTACTACTAAGTATAGCTATGTGGTTTTCGGCTAATATGTCTATTCAGCAAATAAATGGGAGTTTGACCTATCAATATCTATGGTCTTGGACCATCAATAATGATTTTTTATTAGAGTTCGGACACTTGATCGATCCACTTACTTCTATTATGTCAATACTAATTACTACTGTTGGAATCCTGGTTTTTATTTATAGTGACAATTATATGTCTCATGACCAAGGATATTTGAGATTTTTTGCTCATATGAGTTTTTCCAATGCTTCAATGTTGGGATTAGTTACTAGTTCCAATTTGATACAAATTTATATTTTTTGGGAACTAGTGGGAATGTGTTCGTATTTATTGATAGGTTTTTGGTTCACACGACCTGTTGCAGCAAGTGCTTGTCAAAAAGCTTTTGTAACTAATCGTATAGGAGATTTTGGTTTATTATTAGGGACCTTAGGATTTTATTGGATAACTGGTAGTTTCGAATTTCGGGATTTGTTCCAAATAGTGAATACCTTGATCCATAATAATGGGGTCAATTCTTTATTTGCTACTTTATGTGCCTTTTTATTATTTGTCGGTGCAGTTGCTAAATCCGCACAATTTCCCCTTCACGTATGGTTACCTGATGCCATGGAAGGCCCCACTCCTATTTCGGCTCTTATACACGCTGCTACTATGGTAGCAGCAGGGATTTTTCTTGTAGCTCGCCTTCTTCCTCTTTTCATAGTTATACCTTACATAATGAATCTCATTTGTTTAGTAGGTATAATAACAGTATTTTTAGGAGCTACTTTAGCTCTTGCCCAAAGAGACATTAAAAGAAGTTTAGCTTATTCTACAATGTCTCAATTGGGTTATATTATGTTAGCTCTAGGCATAGGTTCTTATCGAGCTGCTTTATTTCATTTGATCACCCATGCCTATTCTAAAGCTTTATTGTTTTTGGGATCCGGATCCATTATTCATTCAATGGAACCTATTGTTGGATATTCACCAGAGAAAAGTCAGAATATGGTTCTTATGGGAGGTTTAACAAAATATGTTCCAATTACAAAAATTACTTTTTTTTTAGGTACACTTTCTCTTTGTGGTATTCCGCCTCTTGCTTGTTTTTGGTCCAAAGATGAAATTCTTCACGATAGTTGGTTGTACTCACCAATTTTCGCACTAATAGCTTGGTTCACAACAGGATTAACCGCATTTTATATGTTTAGGATGTATTTACTTACCTTTGATGGGTATTTGCGCATTCATTTTCAAGATTATAGTAGTCTTAGTAGTACAAAAAAGAGCTCGTTTTATTCAATATCTCTATGGGGAAAAGGGACACTTAAGAAAGTCAATAGTAATTTCTTTTTTTCAAAAATGAATAAGAATAAGGTTTGTTTTTTTTCAAAAAATATATCTAAAATTGACGAGAATGTAAGAAGTAAGATACGAGACTTTAGTACTTACTTTAGAAATAGATACACTTATATGTATCCTCACGAATCGAGCAATACTATGTTATTTCCTCTCCTTATATTAGTACTATTCACTTTGTTCATTGGATCAATAGGAATTTCTTTTAACGGAGGAGTAATAGATTTGGATCTATTATCGAAATGGTTAACTCCATCGACAACCCTTTTTCATCAGAAATTGAATTCTTCTGAGGATTGGTATGTATTTTTTTCAAATGCTTTTTTTTCAGTAAGTATAGCTCTTTTCGGACTATTTATAGCATCTATTTTTTATGGATCTATTTATTCATCTTTCAAAAATTTGGGCTTAATTAATTTCTTTTTCAAAAGAGGTCCTAAAAGAATTATTCTGGACAAAATAAAAGGTATGATATACAATTGGTCATATAATCGTGGTTATATAGATATTTTTTATACTGGGATTTTCACCATGAGTATAAGAGGGTTAGCCGAGCTAACTCAGTTTTTTGATAAATATATAATTGATGGAATTCTAAATGGGATTGGTGTTGCAAGTTTATTTATGGGCGAAGGAATAAAATATATGGGAGGTGGACGAATCTCATCTTATTTATTCTTGTATTTTTATTATGTGTCAATATTTTTATTATTCATTATTTTCTTTTTCTCTTCTTTCAGTCTTCCCAATTCCCAATTTTCTTGATGGGTCTCCAGATCAGAATCTTCGTAAACTGGGCTATCTTGATAGCGTGCCTCTTTCAAGTGAAATTCATCCTTTGTTTTTTCCTTTCCATTCACTCGGATCTCTTCCGTTTCATCTATTTTGTCCAGATCCTCCTTTTCTTCCGAACAAAGGTTTTCTTCGGTGGATCCCTCTTGTTCCTGTTTAGTCTCCTTCATTTCGTAAGTTGTTTCTACATCGC